TTGCGATCGGATCTATTCATTAAAAAGAATCGATTCGATACACTTCTTATGTACCCATAGGTGTTATATTGGATTTGCATCAGATTTCGGATCAATCTATATTGATTGACTGCCTCCATTATGTTGTTGCTAGCAAATACCGCCGTTTTTATTTTTGGATCTTCCAAATAATTCCCGCAGTAGATCCGGACCAATTTTTTTCTGATCCTTCGATAAAAAGATTCATTCTCTTCATAAAAAAGAGGAGGTAGAATCAATAAAGATTTCTTTTTCGATTCATCTCTGGAGTTGAATACCTTATTCAAGAATTTTTTTTGATCTAACCCGTAGGAATCAATAGAAAAGGCAAATCTCCTATGATACACCAGATCCGGCCCGGTTATTGATAGAGTGAATAGATCTGCCATTTCTTGAAATCTCTCTTCTGATTCAAAATCATGGTGTAACGTGTATCCCCCCTTGTTCCGGCCATGGAATAGATGAAATAAATAAAAAAATGGATTTTTGTTCAAGAATGAAATCTTATTGGAACTGTCCATATCCGGTGCATCCTTCGGAACCATATCAGATCCCGGATCTGATGAAATAGGATGAATTGAGACGGTATTTTGTAAATACGTAATTATCTTGAATATATCAACCATTTCTTTATTTTCCGATCGCCTGGAAAGAACAAAAGAAACATCCTGTTTTTTCTTCAAAAATTTCTGATCTCTAGTGGACTTCTCAGTAGGATTCGAACCCAGATGAAGTTCTGACCATCTGTCAGAGAAAAAAGAACGAATTGATCTTGTAGGATTCCCAAGAAATTCTGCGATTTCTTCCGGAAGCAGATGATTATTCATCTGCTTCTCACGTTCCGCGAATAGCCGGGACATTGAGGAAGATCCAAAAAGGCATTTCGGGAATCGATCTGATTCTATCTCTGTTCCTTCCGTTTGAAGAAAGGAAGGATCCCAAAGAATCGATCTTTCTTTTTGAATATTTGACAATGCATTCCGTACCTTGCTAAAAAACCGATCCTTGTTTACCAACCACACATTGTCTAACCAAATCAAATTCTCTCTCGATACGTTCCTCAAAAAATCCGATTCGTGCTGATTCTTTCCCCAACTAACGAAGAGATCTTGGTGGAATTGCCACATATGAAATTGAGCACAATTTTGCAAAGAAATATCCCACTTGTTTCTCGAGAAGAGATGGGAAACATGCTCAATATAATTTGATTGAATAGTTGCCTCAGCTCCTTGTTGTTTGAAGAACCCCCCCCCTTCAATTGGTCTTTTTTCACGAAAAGCAGACATGAGATAACAAATCAAGTCTTTCCCTAAGACTTCGAATAGCTGTCCCGAATTCAAGTTGAGTATGTTTCGCTTCTTCCTCGGAGAAAGACGATCAAACAATTCCCAATCATGGTCCTTGCGGATCATATCATCCGTATAGGATAAAAAAAGAAACTCCAGATATTTGCTATCTTTCTCTTTGAATGAGATCTCAATTCCAACTACGGTTTTATTAGATACCTTACAACTAGAATCCCTCTTTTTTCCGATCCGGTTCCTCCACCACCGCGAACCCCGGTTAGATTCAGGCATGATACACTTTTTATTTATTGGGAGAACCCAAGTACTCTCTTGCGAATCCATGAAACAACTCTCAGAAATATTTTTCCCTTTTGGAAGATACAGGGGCGAAACAATCAACCTATTGATATTGCAAGACCAAAAAGATTCTTCCAATGTCTCATTTCTGGGTCCAATGGAATTCATAGGTATAGGAAGAAGCCCCATCAAATAGAGATTTTTTCTTTCGACAATCTTTCGATTGTTAATACGAGATATAAGGACCGCTACTACAAGCAGTATTATACCTTTGATCGTGAAATATCGATTGCTTCTTGAACCCTGTGAATCACGTGAAAGTAGGATACTCCAAATTCGGGGGTCAAAGAGTTTCATAAAACGTTCTTGGTGGAAAAGAATGTGAGTGAAAGATCCCACTGAATCGAATTTGGTCCATGAATCTAAGAAATAGTGAGAATTCTTGATCTCTCTCAATATCTCTCTCAATTCGAAGATCCAGGATTTGAATTGATGTCCTCTCATTGATTCCTCCTAAAGATTTCATTTCAATTGGAATTTGGTTATTTACGATGTACGATGATCCCTGTTAAGCATCCATGGCTGAATGGTTAAAGCGCCCAACTCATAATTGGCAAATTCGTAGGTTCAATTCCTGCTGGATGCACGCCAATGGGAACGTTCAATAAGTCTATTAGAATTGGCTCTGTATCAATGGAATCTCATCATCCATACATACCGAATTGGTATGGTATATTCATACCATAACATATGAACAGTAAGAACTAGAATTCTTATTGATACTGGAACTCATAGGGAAGAAAATGGATTTATGGATGGAATCAAATATGCAGTATTTACAGAAAAAAGTATTCGGTTATTGGGGAACAATCAATATACTTCTAATGTCGAATCAGGAT